ACTTGTGACACATATAAGGGACCCACTTGTGACACTAGTAATAATCGTTTGGGGGCAGATGACGAAAATTGCGAAGTGGTGCATCGGCCTGGATCCGGAGCCAAAAATACTCACCTGGAAGGATATGCAATTGAAACAAATCTTGAATCCGCAGGATTTGTTGATGTACCGTTTTTTGGTCGTTATCGAGAGGGGGTGCTTTTTGATTTTGTTCATCATAATCCTTCAGAACAAGAAAGTACAGTATTATATAGAGGAAACTTGGAACTTCATAATGGATCTATTATTCGACCTAAGAGATTACTTCTTCTATCTAATGGACGGGTTGTTGGACCTCATAGAGTGCTTGACCTTAGCACTCTACGACTGGATAAGCCGCGGGGATCGGGATCGACCTTAAAAAGGGATAAGGGTATTTCCGAGTCTGACTCTGATTATGAGTCTGACTCTGATGATGAGTCTGATCACGAGTCAGACGACAAAGAGGAAGAAAGAAGGAATGCTTTTCTTCGTATTCCGTTTTTTATGGAGAAGTCTAAAAAAGACTTAACTATTTTTTCTAATTTTATTCCTCTTATTCCGACAAAGAAAACAAATACGGATACGAGAAAAAGGGGGGACCAATGGAAGAAGGAATCGCCTTTGGTTTTTGATGAAACAAAATTCAAATCACACGAGTTGAACTGGTGGCTCCAACGTAAGGATCAAGTTTCCTGTGATTGGTTTTCGGATAAAGTCACAAACGTATGTCACCAATTGGCCGAAGTGGACTGGTGGCGCTATTGGAACCAAGAGGACTGGGACATCGTTCTTGCGGAGCTATTAGACGATCTTGATTTCGAGGTGGAAGTAGAGGAAGAGGGATCGCATAAACCTTATGTATCGCGCATATTCTCTGATCAGAATCGAACAGGATTATCCGAAGCTATTGAAACAGGTTTCGGTGAACTAAATGGCATTCCCGTAGCACTTGGAGTTATGGAGTTTGAGTTTATCGGAGGTAGCATGGGACACATAGTCGGGGAACGAATCATTCATTTGATTGAGTATGCTAGCCGTCTAGAATTACCCCTTATTATAGTATGTGCTTCCGGAGGAGCCCGCTTGTACGAAGGAACTTTAAGCTTGATGCACATGGCTAAAATATCTTCGGCTTTCCATTATTTTGAAAAAGAGAATAAAAAGCCTTTTTACATCTCAATGCTTGCATCTCCTACGACTGGTGGGGTGACAGCAAGTTTTGCTATGTTGGGGGATATCGCTATTAGTGAACCCGATGCTTTAATTGCATTTGCGGGTAAGAGAGTAATTGAGGATACTTTAAAAATTGAAGTACCTGAAGGTTCACAGGTATCTGAAGTTGCATTTGAAAAGGGTTTACTAGATTTATTAATACCACGTGAAATGTTAAAGAGCGTTTTGAGTGAGTTATTACAGCTACACAATTTTTTGCCTTTGCCTCCTAAAACTCCTAAAATAAAAGGATTGTTAAGTTAATGATTTAGTTATCGAAATCAAAGGAAAAATCTCAAAATGGATTTTTGTGGGGTGGCATAAGAAGAAAACGAAGCTATCTTTCTAACAACAAAATATAGCAAAACTAGGTAAAAAGATTAATATAAAAATAAATAACAGGTACAAATATTGAATCGAGGTGCCCATTCTATGACAATTCTCAACAACTTACCCCCTATTTTTGTGCCTTTAGTAGGCTTAGTCTTTCCAGCAATTGCAATGGCTTCTTCATCTCTTCATGTGCAAAAAAACAATATTTTTTAAATCTTTTTTTTTTAATTGAAAAAAGATATTTTAAATTTTCAAAGAGATCAAAATGATGGGCAAAATGTCATGTTTTTTTGTCACGACATCACAGATTTATGAAACGAAAAAGAAAACAATATTTTATAAATCTTAGTGTATTTTATAAATCTTAGTGTATTAGTAGAAGAGATCTTTTAAAAGTAAAAAAGATCACAACATAATGCTCAATCTTTATCCTATATGGTGATAAAATATCCTAAGGATAACAAACTATTAAATCCTTATTTATAATAACAAACCATTAAATCCTTATAATAACAAACTAGTCATATTTTTACATTTCTAAATGGAGAAAAAGCGAATGGCCTATGATTTCTATCCCAGGAATCAACCATTTCTCGATTCGGACCAAGAATCCGTTCTTGTAGAACATGTCACGGGATTTCGAACAAAACTGAATTTCTTCTTTGCCTTTATAGTGTTTTTTGGTTCTGTAGCGGAGTTAGTAGTTGGAATTTATGGTTATCGTGGCCAAAATTTGATAGTATCATGTTGGTCTAAACAAATCATTTTTTATCCAAAAGTGTTTCCCCGAGGGATCGCTGGAATCTTGATCCAGGGGATCTTAAATCTAGCTAGATTTTTTAATATATCTAGTAGCGCTTATTTATGGTATCTATATTTTTTGAATGTGGGTGGTGGTTATGATCTTTTCGATAAGAAAAGAGGGCTAATGTATAGGTTTCGTTGGATAGTTCCTAGAAATAACGAGAATTCTACTTACGAAGACTACATCTTTCTTGCAAAAGATATTGAGTCGATCCATATGGTACTTTACTGGGACGCGGATTCAACACACGTCCTTATGTTGAAACGAAAAAGCTATCAGAAGTTTCGGTATCAGACCTTCTATACTTTTTGTGATATGAAAGAAGGTAAGGAAAAGGGTAGGAGAATGGCCACTTTCTTGCGTGTACCATTTAAAATAGATTGGTATAAACCAAACTAATTAGAATACTATTGAATTGACCTTAATCCAAAATTTTTTTATTTATGAGTATGTAAATTTCCCGTTATTTAGTAAGTACCAAACAAATCTAAATAATGGGACTCATTTCATAGATCAAAAAAAGAATTTTGGATTAAGATATAGAAAAAGGTATTCTTTTTCTATTTTTATACTATTATAAATTTCTAGGTTTGAAGCTTTGTAATAAAACTTATGCTTGATACACGACTTTAGATCGTATAGAGTTAACAAATGAAGTTGATTCATTAAAAATTCACAGATGCAAAAATGAAAAAAAAAACATTTACCTCTATTCTCTATTTTACATCTCTAGTATTTTTGCCCTGGTGGATCTCTTTTTTATTTAAAAAAAGTCTGGAATCTTGGGTTATTTATTGGTGGAATACAAGTAAATCCGAAACTTTTTTCAATGATACTCAAGAAAAGAGTATTCTAGCAAAGTTCATAGAATTAGAGGAACTCCTCCTCTTGGACGAAATGATAAGGGAATATCCGGAATCTCATCTACAGAAGTTTCATGTCGAAATCCAAAAAGAAACGATCGAATGGATCAAGATACACAATGAGGATCGTATCCATACAATTTTGCGCTTCTCAACTAATCTAATCTGTTTCGTTATTCTAAGCGGTTATTATATTCTAGGTAAAGAAAAACTTATTATTCTGAATTCCTGGGTTCAAGAATTCCTATATAACTTAAATGACACAATAAAAGCCCTTTCTATTCTTTTTTTAAGCGAATTATGTATAGGATACCATTCAACCGGCGTTTGGGAACTAATGATTGGCTGTGTCTGCAAAGATTTTGGATTTACTCATAATGATCAAATTTTACCTGTCCTTGCTTCCATTCTTCCAGTCATTGGTGATACGATTTTTAAATATTGGGTCTTCGATTATTTAAATCGTCTATCTCCGTCGCTTGTAGTGATTTATGATTCAATAAGTGGAAGTGAGTGAAATGAAAAAGGATCGACTGATCCAAATGAAATGTTTGTTATTTTGTCCATAAGTAAAACATTCAAAATCTTACTGTTTTGATATTATACACTTCTTTTCTCTATACATCCAAGAGAATCAGATTCCTCCTAGATTTTAGTCAAAATATTTCAGTAAATATCAGCTTATTAGATAGGGAACTTTACTAGGAACCCACCTAATTTTATTGTAGAAATTCTTGGGATCAACGATTGGACCATGCAAACTAGAAAGACCTTTTCTTGGATAAAAGAAGAGATTACTCGCTCCATTTCCGTATCGCTCATCATATATATAATAACTCGGGCAGCCGTTTCAAATGCATATCCCATTTTTGCACAGCAGGGTTATGAAAATCCACGCGAAGCAACTGGCCGTATTGTATGCGCCAATTGTCATTTAGCCAATAAGCCCGTGAGTATTGAGGTTCCTCAAGCGGTACTTCCGGATACTGTATTTGAAGCAGTTGTTCGAATTCCTTATGATATGCAACTGAAACAAGTTCTTGCCAATGGTAAAAGAGGTGCCTTGAATGTGGGGGCTGTTCTTATTTTACCCGAGGGGTTTGAATTAGCCCCTCCCGATCGTATTTCGCCAGAGATGAAAGAAAAGATAGGTAATCTTTTTTTTCAAAGTTATCGCCCCACTAAAAAAAATATTCTTGTGATAGGCCCTGTTCCTGGTCAGAAATATAGCGAAATAACCTTCCCAATTATTTCTCCGGACCCTGCTACTAAGAAGGGCGTTCACTTCTTAAAATATCCCATATATGTAGGTGGAAACCGGGGAAGGGGTCAGATTTATCCCGACGGAAACAAGAGTAACAATACGGTTTATAATGCTACAGCAACAGGTATAGTAAGCAAAATAATACGAAAAGAAAAAGGGGGCTACGAAATAATCATAATGGATGCGTCAGAGGGGCGTCAAGTGACAGATATCATAGCACCAGGACCAGAACTTCTTATTTCAGAAGGCGAATCCATCAAACTGGATCAACCATTAACAAGCAATCCTAATGTGGGTGGGTTTGGTCAGGGGGATGCGGAAATAGTACTTCAAGACCCATCACGTGTCCAAGGCCTTTTGTTCTTTTTTGCATCTGTTATTTTAGCACAAATCTTTTTGGTTCTTAAAAAGAAACAGTTTGAAAAGGTTCAATTATCGGAAATGAATTTTTAGATCTACGGATTTATCAACATCAAGTTCTTCAAAAGAAGAAAATTTTTGT